TTTTTCATAAAAAAAAAACAATTTGTGTTTCTATCCAAATTTAGATATTGTGGAAGACCCTAATAAGGTTAGGGTCTTGGATGGCCAGATAAAGGCTCAAAAGCGAGGAAATGGGGGTAAGCCTTATTTATGGCGACTATACGCGAATTTCAATGTAAGAATCGAGGGTTCCCCCTCTAAAACTTATCTTATTTTATCAATTGTTAGAATTTTTTTCTCGAGGAAATCGGGCATTTTCTCGTATTTTCTTATTCAGGATCTTATCGAAAACTTACAGCAGCCTGCCAAACAAAAGCTAAGAGAAAAAAAAACAGAGGTATGACTGGCATAACATCTACGATTGGATTTAAAAAAGCATAGGCTTCGGGCAATTTGCCGAAGAAAAAACTACTCGAATAAAGGGGCGAATTAATACAAATACAGATCAAACTAACGATATTAAGCATAACAGACATTTTGTTCTTGGAGATAATTGCATTTTGGTTGCGTTTTTGATATAAGGAAAAAGAAAGTAAGTAAGGTAAACAAAAAATCCGTCTTTTTCTTTGAATCCGCCCAACCAAAAATTCTCCAATTCTCAAAGGAGAATAGAAGAAACCATACTTTCATACAATATCTTAATTGAATTCTATGTAATGATCAATAAATTAAGTTGAATTCTGTATCTATAATGTATCAAAATCCTAATACCGATCTATTCTATTATTCTATAGATATAGAAATATAGAATTTATCTAGATATTTATATCGGCTGGAGTTGACAAACAACCAACAACAATATTATTGTTTTTTAGTGTCGATTAGAAATCGAAATGGGGCGTGGCCAAGTGGTAAGGCAGCGGGTTTTGGTCTCGCTATTCGGAGGTTCGAATCCTTCCGTCCCAGCGCAGATCCTTTTTTTATACTCCATTATTTCCATATCATATAAAACATTTCATAATATAAATAAAGAAGTGCAGGGGTGGATAGGGGTTAATCTATATTGATTATTAATTTTAAACAGCCGTGTCTGTTCGAATATCATTAATAAATGATAAATTTCCATATTCTATAGAATAGTATATCTAAAAAATCTCTAACAAACAGTGATAACTGTTCGGTTTATCTAATAGATACAAGAAACTTTACCTTTTTTTTTCTTTGATCTATTTCAAATTTTTATTTGAAATTAGTGATGAGTCGATTCAAAAAGAAAGACTTCCTTTTATAGGAAGATCAAAGGCGATGCTTGTTGTCCGATTTTTCTCAAATACAATCAAATTAAACAATGATATTTACTTTAAATAGTTAATTTCATTTAGGCAGATTCAAAAACTTATTTGTTTATATTTTCTATATTATTTATAGTATTTACATATATATATTTCTTGTTTCTTTCTATTATCTATATATCATATCTTATTAGTCTATTATAGTATGTTAAATATATTGTCTTGCTAAGATTTTTTCATAAAAATATTGTTTCATGTATCATATATAGAAGAAAAAGTGTAGATTGCGGTGTCTATGGACAGCTGAACTGATGACTATTCATGATTCCATGATTGAATCAATTCCATACCGGTTCCAAATTAGAGGAATGTTATGGTAAAACTTCGTTTGAAACGATGTGGTAGAAAGCAACGTGCGACTTGAAGGACACGACCCGTTGTGGATTTTTACATCCACCACTTTCGATTTATCTAGGAATGAGGTGCTCTTGGTTCGACATTGTTTGTTCTGTTACACTTGAACCCCTCGTTTTTTGTCGGGTTGTAAATAGTGCATGATGAAGCTCGAATAGAAAGTATTAATTCATTTCTCAGGGGCAAGAATCTAGGGTTAATGCCAATCAACCGGAACAACTTCGTAAATATATGAAAAATCGAAAGGATCCAATCCGAGCAAGTTTCCAATCCAAAAAGGAAAACTTGTTGAAATTGATCAAAACTTTTTGATTTAACGTGTATCATGCTAGAATCAACTATCCATAGGATTCTTTGATAGAAAGAAATCAAAAAGGGGTATGTTGCTACCACTTTGAAAGGATTAAGAAGCACCGAAGTAATGTCTAAACCCAATGATTAAAAAAAAATAGGAATAAAGAGTTTAAAAACAAGGAAACACCCTTTAAAGTTGTTAATTTTCTCGATAGTCTCAATAACTGAATCCGATTAAAGAATCCAAACAGAATTTGAAATAGTTTAACCGGGATAAACGAAAGGGAATAAAGACTACTCAAAAATGAAATTGATTAAAGATTTTCCTTTGAGCTATTTGAGAGTTATCCGACTTGAGTTATGAGTACGCGCGTTTTCTTTTTCTTCCTTCAGGAAGAAAAAAGACTGAAATCGTAGTCTAATTTATTTTTGATTTTATAGGCCTTTTTGTCATTTAATTTATTAGAATTAGATACAGAGACAAAACTTCAAATTGAATCTTTTTTCTCGAGCCGTACGAGGAGAAAACTTCCTATACGGTTCCAGGGGGGGTATTGTTCATCTATATCTATCCCAATGAG